TGTTCGCTCAAGAAAGACTCCAGAAGATATTGATCGTAAATAAGAAGACTGTTTACGAAGAAAGAGGAATATATATTCGCATTCATATACATAAAAATTATGTAGGAACCAAAAGAATCTTTTCTTTTTTTTTGAAAAGACGTAAATGGATTTTTTTGAAGTAATGAGACTATTCAAATTATGATATTCGTGGAAAATCAATCGCAATAAATGCAAAGAAGGAACATCTTTGATCCAGCATTGAAGGATTTGAACCAAGATTTCCAGATGGATGGGATAGGGTATTAGTAGATCCGACACATAATTTAAATGTGATAATTTATCCTCTAAAAAGGGAAATATTGAATGAATAGATCGTAAATTCTGAGATTTTTGTATTCTTTTTTCTTCAAGGAAGGATACTAATTGTGACGAGAATGAAATTTCCAGAATGACTCCAAAACCTTCTGATACCATTTGAGAATAAAAATGATAAGAAAAAGAATTCTTGTGCAGCAAAAATCCATTTTGGTTAGAATCATTCACCGAAGAAATCAAATATTTCTGTTGATACATTCGAGTAATTAAACGTTTCACAAGTAACAAACTAGATTTATTGTCATAACCGATAATTTCCACAGGTTCATAAAAAATCAAACTATTGAAGCTATGATAATGAGCAAGTGAGTAAATATACTCCTGAAGGAGTAGCGGATATAGGAAGTTTTGTTGCCAAAATCTCTCTTTTTTCAATCTAAATATCCTTGTAATTCTGCTATTTAAATACATTTCTACTTTAACCAAAAAATAGAGGCATTTCTTGTGTTATGAAATGATACATAGTGCAATATGGTCAGAACGGCGTATGTATGTATGTTGTATATAGTCTATTTTTTCTCTTATAGTAAAATACTTTTTATAAGAAAATAGTAGAACTTATAACTAGAAGAAATTAGAATATTAGAATAATAGAATAAGAATAATCTAAGAAGTAAAAAATTAGAGAATTATATAAAAGTAAGAACAAATAAAGAATATATACCCCGGAGACAAAGAGCCCAATCTACAGATCTTTTTATTTTCCCTTTCTATCTAATTTGATTTTCTTTTACTTGTTAATATAACTAGTAATATAGGAATATTAATAAAAGAAAGAAAATAACAATAAGAAAAAAGGGTAAAAATCTTTTATTTTCGCAACCCAATCACTCTTTTGACTTTGGAAATAAGAATTTTTTTTTCACTATACTTTTTCTTCTACACATCCGTCTCCAATCCACAATAAAGAATAATTAGGATTAATAAAAAAAAGAATCAATGGTCTCACAAGAGACCCTTTTACCACATCAGGCACTAATCTATTTTTAACGTATAATTAGTAATTTGATCGGGTAATCATTCAAATTAAGAAGGGAAGCTCGTTGCTTTTTTGTCTTACTCGAATTGGAGCCATAAGGCTCTATCCATTTATTCACTAGACCAAAAATACCTTACTGAACTTTAAAAATGTTCTAAAAAGAAAAATTCTAGTACTCATAATAGAAATAGAACAAGAATCTTTTTTTATTATTCTATTTATTATTTAGATTCTTTTTTTTTTTAGATTTTTTTCTTCTTTTTACGACATGCTCTTTTTTCCATTCATTACCTTTCAGGATCAGTCGCGGTCTTATAAACTATACCAATAGTCTAGACGAATTTCTTCATCCAAATGTGTAAAAGATCATAGTCGCAATTAAAAGCCGAGTACTCTACCATTGAGTTAGCAACCCGGATCAATATGAAGTGTAGATATGATCGAAAGAAAAAAAATTAAGCAAACTCATCCATTTTACTAAAATGAAGGAAATAGCCAATAGGGAATGAGGATAAAAAGATCTATTTATATACGATATACGATCAAATTATATTTGTTTGATACGCCATTGTCAATATGAATGGACTTTTTCGAAAACAAAATTCAAGAAATTCTATGGAAATTTGTGTTGGATTAGCACAACATAAAGAATAAAACTTTGAGTGGAAAAAAATAAGGAATAAGAAAAAGGTATAGATAGAAAAATAGCGGCTTTCTTTAATCAAAAAAATAAAGATACAATACAAATACAAGAAGAAAGATTACCCCCCTTGTTGGGGGGTTCCACAAAAAGAAGAAAAAGAAGAATAAAATAAGTATGAATAGAACAAGAAAAAAAGAAACTTTGAATAAAGAATTAAACAAAGATAGGTACTCTTTATCCTAATACTTTTTTCTTCATGATTCTTTTTTTTCTTTTCTTTTTTTATCAAAAGAAATTCGAAATTCTTTAAAGAATTCTGTCTTGCTTAAAATATCATAAACAGTTTCTGTGGGTTGAGCACCTTTTTCAAGGAAATATAAGATAGCAGGAACATTTGAATAAGTTTGATTATTTATCGGATCATAAAAACCCACTTTTCGAAGATCTCTTCCTTCTCTTCGGGATCGAACATCAATTGCAACGATTCGATAGATGGCTCATTGGGATAGATGTAGATAAAAGATGCCCCCCTAGAAACGTATAGGAAGTTTTCTCCTCATACGGCTCAAGAAAAAATGATTCTAATTTCTAGAATTTCTCTTTCTATTTCTATCTATATTTTCTATTTCTATCTATATAGATAGAAATAGAAAGAGAAATGGATCTATAAAGAATTAGACTGAAATTTGAGCCTTTTTTTTTTTCCTTCTTTACAGAAAAAGAAATTTCATTTATACTCCTAACTCAAGTTGGTTATTTTTAAAAGAGTTCAAAAGTAAATCCTTAAAATTTCTTGAGCTGTCTCTAACCTCTTTTTTTGTCTATTTTCAGATCTATTTTTTGTTTACTCATTCTGATCCAATTGTTGAGACAAGTTAAAAAAGTGTTTCCTTGTTCCGGAATTTGTTGTCTTTACTTTGCGCTTTTTTAAATCATTAGGTTTAGACATTACTTCGGTGATCTTTACTCCTTTTCAAAAAGGCAGCAACATACCTTTTGTTTTTTGTTCTTTCTATGGAAAAGGGAAAAATCATTTTATTCCTTTGTGATACACTGTTGATCGAAACAGTTTGAAAATTTCGACAAATTTGGGTTTTTTTCATTTCAAACTTGTTCAATTTTGAACCTCTCCATTTATCTATAATTTAGATATTGATGATATATTTACAAAGTTGATCTAACTTATTGATTGTCACTAACCCTAGATTATTACCCCGATAAAAGAATCAATTCTTTTTGCTCGAGCTCCATCATATGCTATACCTTATATATACCATTAGTATCTTTATTTAGCAACCCAAGACAAATTCAATCAGGTTCCTAGCAGAACAAATCATGTCGAGACAAGAGCATCTTCATTCGTATAGAAGATGGTGGATGTCAGAATCCACAGACAATCATGTCCTTCAAGTCGCACGTTGCTTTCTACCACATCGTTTCAAACGAAGTTTTACCATAACATCCCTATAATTTTATTTGAATTTGGAACCATATGCAATTGATTCAATATGGAATCATGAATAGTCATTGGCTGAACCGATACATAATAATCTAAACTTATAGACTTATAGATTAAGTGTCTATACCCGGAAAGGATTTCACTTAAAATTACCCCCATATTTTCTCATATGAATAATATCACATAAAAAAACAAATCAGTTTTAAGCAAACTTATTTACATCTTCAACAAATCTTTCAGGATTGTCCATCAGAAATTCTTTTTCTTAAAATAAAAAAGATTCTAAACCTAAAAAAATTCTTTGGATTTACTTTCATTAAGATTAAAAAGAAATTCCCATGAATGGATAAAAGTTTTTATTTAACTAAATATTTCATTGAAATATTCATAAATATTCAATTATAGTCAATTAGAGAATAATAAGATATTCTTAATAAGAAAAATATACAAATAGACAATATATATTCTTATGTATGAATATATTCTAATATAAATATATCCTAATATATTCATATTTTCTCATTTTTTATTTATATTTATGAAATCTGATTTTATGATTTGAATATTATGATTTACTTTTTTTTTTTACCATCTCCAATTGAATCTGATTTTCATTTAATTTAAAACAGAGAGATAGTTTGAGAATAAAGTTTCTTTGTTTTAATTATTAGAAAGTCTAAAAAAAGTCTCGTGTAAGGTAAGATCAAAGAGAAAATCAGAATCCTCGAATTCTGAGCTTTTCACATCCATCTCCATCATAAAAAAAACAAAGAATTGTTGAATTCAATTTTCAATTTCAATCGAGAAGAATTTTTCGTTTCTGATGCGAATGATCTGGGACGGAAGGATTCGAACCTCCGAGTAACGGGACCAAAACCTGTTGCCTTACCGCTTGGCCACGCCCCATTTCTTTTTGGTCTAAGAAAAACTAAGATAAATATTTGTTATTCGTCAATAACCAACCTAAAGAAATATAGGACATGTTGCCGCTAGGATTCAACATAATAGATATATAATCAAAAAGATTAATTGATCATTACTTAGAATTCAATTAAGATATTCTATGAAAATAGAATTCCTTGTATTCTTATTTGATTGGATAATGTAAGGAAGGATTCTTGATTGGGGAGAAGTCAAAGAAAAATAAGAATTTATTTCTTTTATCTGCCTTTTTTATTTTCAATTTTCCCTCAGAAAAACAACTCAATCCAATCTGATAATTTATTCTTCAATTTAATTTGAATCTTTAACTTTAAGAACAAGAAAAGAATATTTGTTATGCTTAATATCTTTTGTTTAATTTGTATCTGTCTTAATTCTACCCTTTATTCGAGTAGTTTTTTCTTCGCCAAATTGCCCGAGGCTTATGCCTTTTTCAATCCAATCATAGACGTTATGCCAATTATCCCTGTACTCTTTTTTCTCTTAGCCTTTGTTTGGCAAGCTGCTGTAAGTTTCCGATAATAATTGAATCTCTAATCTCTATTCAATTCATAATTTATTTGATAAAAAAAAAGATGAGATTTTCTTCTGAAAATCAATAAGATCATAAATAAGATTCAGATAAGTCTGAACATTAGGAACCCTCGATTCAAAAAGTCTGGTATTTTCTATTTTATATTGAAATTTAATTTGAATGATGATCTTCATCTTTTTTTTTTTTTAAAAGCTAACCAGCTTATTTCTTTTGTTCTAACGTTCTAACCTTTCCTTTATAAGATCCCATACCCCATAAAATTACTTAATTATAGATATGAATATGCCAATAAATTTTTGGTAACGAAAAAATACGAATCATATTACATTAGAAAAAAATTCATAAAAATAAATTTCAAAAAAATTTCCTTCTTTTTCATCTTTAGAGCAATAGTATGTGTCGTAAAATAGGTGATCTATTTCCTTAAAAAAAATGATCTTATCTTATCTTGGAGATTTGTAATGCTTACTCTTAAACTATTCGTTTACACAGTAGTAATATTCTTTGTTTCTCTATTCATCTTCGGATTCTTATCTAATGATCCGGGACGTAATCCTGGGCGTGAAGAATAAAAAGAATAAAAAAAGAGATGAGATTCATTTTTACTTTTTCCTTTCTTTTTTCATAGGTAAATGTATAAAGAAAAAAAAATGGAATAGATGTTAGATAAAGATAAAAGATTCATAAATAAAGAATAATCAAAAATTATTCAAATTATAAAATCTCAAGTGATCGGGGGGGGGGGGGTCGGAGAGAGAGGGATTCGAACCCTCGATACGAATAATTCGTACAACGGATTAGCAATCCGACGCTTTAGTCCACTCAGCCATCTCTCCCCATTCCAAATTGGAAATTTATCATGTAATTTAACACATGAAGTCAAGATTGATAACAATTTTGATTTTACTTCAATGATTCAAAGATTCAAAAAAGATTTCTCGAATAGAAAGAATACCTTATTTATTTTGTTTTTATTTTGTACAAAAAAAAAACTTCATTTCCCCGGCCTGGTTAAGTATAAGTACTGGCCGGGCCAGTACTTCATTTTGTTCTGACAAATAAAAATTTTTATTGAAACGAGAAGAGTAATTTTCATTACCATTCCTAATTCTTAGAAATTCTTGAAAAAATTATCTATTATTTATATCTAACTATATCTAAATTAATAATTAATAGAATTAATATATTCTATATATTCTATATTCTATTTTTTCTATTTTAATTTTATATTTCTATTAGATATATTTACTAATTGAATCTTAGATATTCTATTTTTATTCTAAGTATATTTAGTATATTCTAGTAAATTAGAGTCTAAATTAAAAGATTTAATCTTTATAGCTTTGTAAAAGTATTCTAGTACTCTTACTAGTACTAGTAAGAGCCTTTATAGTATATACTAATTACTAATATAGTACTAAGATTTTTAGTACTAAGATTTTTTGTCTTTCTTTTTTTTTTATTTCTTAATACTTCTTTCTTATTAATATTAAGACTTCTTAAGGTAATTATTAAAATGAATATAATACTGAACTTCAATTTTCATTTAGAATAAAATTTGTTTTACATTAATGAATTTCCTAATTTTATAAATTTTCTATTTAAGAATAAAAAAATATATCTGATAAGAGAAAGAATATAAAAAAAACACACATATTTCTAAAATGATACTATAAATTATTTACTTGTTCAAAGCAAAGGACAAGCTTGAAAGTTTGAGGTCCAATTTACCCAAATTCAGAAAATATAATGATTCAAATGAAGAGAGGTTTCAAAAAATAAAATACTTATAACTTTAGTACACTATTGAACACTATTGAAATTTGACTAAACTTTTTGCTATTTACCTATTTTTTTTTTCAAGTTTTCCCACGGTGGAACAAAATACGTGTTAATGCTGAAATTTTCATTATTCTGATGCTATCTTGACTACATCTAATTACTTTGTTGGACAAAAGGCCCATTTATATCCAATAATGAATATGTAGCGGGTATAGTTTAGTGGTAAAAGTGTGATTCGTTCTATTAAAAACTTCAATAGTTAAGGGGTCTTTCCTTTTTTTTTTTCATATTTCATATTCCGATCAAAAACTTTATTTCTTAAAAAGATTTAATACTTTATTCCTCAATAGCACATTTGAGGAAAAAATATACATTATCACGATTTCTATCCAAAAGACAATCATAATTTTCATAAAAAAATTGTATTATGGAGTCGAGAAGCATAATTTTTTTGATTGGTTCAATTCTTCCAATTAAATGAGTATGAATAAAAGATCTATGGATAATAGTACAAAACTTTCAATCGTAACTAAATCTTCAATTTTTTCGCTTAAAAAGGGGAGATTGAAGCCAAAATAGCTATAAAATGATGGTTTTGGTTTACTAGAACCCTCGGCTTCTTATTTGAGCTCGGTAGAAACAAAATTATTTTCCTTAGGATCCCACGAGTAGAAAAGAAATAGGGAACGAAGTAACTAGACTAGAAAGATTTGATAAAATCCCCCTCTTCTATAGGGATCATCTAAAAAGCAAGTATCTTTAGATGCATTCGTAAAAAAAGGCTGACATAGATGTTATGGATC